GCTAGCGTAGCTTAAGTAAAGCATAACACTGAAGATGTTAAGATGGGCCCTAGAAAGCCCCGCGGGCACAAAGGCTTGGTCCTGACTTTACTATCGGCTTTAGCTGGATTTACACATGCAAGTCTCCGCACCCCTGTGAGGATGCCCTTAATCCCCCGACCGGGGACGAGGAGCCGGCATCAGGCTCACCCTACAGCCCAAGACGCCTTGCTAAGCCACACCCCCAAGGGAACTCAGCAGTGATAGATATTAAGCCATGAGCGAAAGCTCGACTTAGTTAAGGCTAACAGGCCCGGTAAAACTCGTGCCAGCCACCGCGGTTATACGAGAGGGCCAAGTGGATAGACATCGGCGTAAAGTGTGGTTAGGGAATTATTAGCTAAAGCCGAATACCCCCAAGGCTGTTATACGCACCCGGGGGTCTGAAGCCCCCTTACGAAAGTAGCTTTATTAACTAAACCTGAACCCACGACAGCCACGAGACAAACTGGGATTAGATACCCCACTATGCATGGCCGTAAAACTTGACAGTAAAATACAATTTCTGTCCGCCAGGGGACTACAAGCATCAGCTTAAAACCCAAAGGACTTGGCGGTGCCTCAGACCCACCTAGAGGAGCCTGTTCTAGAACCGATAACCCCCGTTAAACCTCACCTCCCCTTGTTATCACCGCCTATATACCGCCGTCGTCAGCATACCCTGTGAAGGACCCATAGTATGCAGGGTGGGTAAAGCCCAAAACGTCAGGTCGAGGTGTAGCGTATGAGGAGGGAAGAAATGGGCTACATTCCCTGTTTTAGGGAAAAACGGACGGGGGCATGAAACGGCCCCCTGAAGGTGGATTTAGCAGTAGACTGGAACTAGAGAGTCCCGTCGAAACTGGCTCTGAGGCGCGCACACACCGCCCGTCACTCTCCCCAAGTCTGTTTTCTTAGTTCATAAAAACACTACTGGACAAAGGGGAGGCAAGTCGTAACATGGTAAGTGTACCGGAAGGTGCACTTGGAAAAACCAGAGTGTGGCTAAGTTAGTAAAGCACCTCCCTTACACCGAGGAGACGCCCGTGCAACTCGAGCCACCCTGAGCTGATCAACTAGCTTACACATCTGGTTAATTACTACGACATACCCTAACCCGCATAACAAACTAGACCCCATCAAACCATTTTTCCACCTGAGTAAGGGAGACAGAAAAGGAACTTGAAGCAATAGAAAAAGTACCGCAAGGGAAAGTTGAAAGAGTGGTGAAAAAGCCCATATAAGCACAGTATAGCAGAGACTAGCTCTCGTACCTTTTGCATCATGATTTAGCCAGTATAGCTCAGGCAAAGTGGACTTTAGTCTTAGCCCCCGAAACTAGACGAGCTACTCCGAGGCAGCCTATAGCAGGGCCAACCCGTCTCTGTGGCAAAAGAGTGGGAAGAACTCTGAGTAGAGGTGATAAACCTACCGAGCCTAGTTATAGCTGGTTGTCTAAGAAACGAATAGAAGTTCAGCCCTTTAAGTCACCCATCCTCCCACGTGAAACCTGCTTTGGTGCCGGAGAGTTAAAGGAGTAAGTCAAAAGAGGTACAGCTCTTTTGATAGAGGACACAACCTTATCAGGTGGTTAATGATCATAAATACCAAGGGCCTGTGCTCCAGTGGGCCTAAAGGCAGCCACCTGCTCAGAAAGCGTTAAAGCTCAGACACCCCTCAGCCCCTTTTATTTTGATAAATAGTCTTACCCCCTAAGTTTAATAGACCATCCCACACTTATGTGGGAGGGACCATGCTATAATGAGTAACAAGGGGGTGAGACCCCCTCCCCGCACCCGTGTAAATCGGACCGGACCCCCCACCGACTATTAACGAACCCAATTAAAGAGGGAAGAGCGGACTAAACTGATAACTGGAAAGTCCCGTTGTAATGAATCGTTGACCCCACACTGGAGTGCATGAGGGAAAGACCTAAAGGAGAAGAAGGAACTCGGCAAACGCAAGCCTCGCCTGTTTACCAAAAACATCGCCTCTTGGTGCTAACCTATAAGAGGTCCTGCCTGCCCTGTGACTATAAGTTTAACGGCCGCGGTATTTTGACCGTGCAAAGGTAGCGCAATCACTTGTCTTTTAAATGGAGACCCGTATGAATGGCAAGACGAGGGCTAAGCTGTCTCCTTCTCCAAGTCAGTGAAATTGATCTCCCCGTGCAGAAGCGGGGATTCCCCCATAAGACGAGAAGACCCTATGGAGCTTTAGACGCTAGGAAGACCATGTTAAACAACCCTTCCACCAGGGGAAAACTTAGTGGGACCTATCTTGAATGTCTTCGGTTGGGGCGACCGCGGGGGAAAAAACAGCCCCCATGTGGACCGGGAATAAGTACTCCTAGAGCTGAGAGTTACCGCTCTAAGCAACAGAAATTCTGACCAGAATGATCCGGCATGACCGATCAACGGACCCAGTTACCCTAGGGATAACAGCGCAATCCCCTCCCAGAGTCCCTATCGACGAGGGGGTTTACGACCTCGATGTTGGATCAGGACATCCTAATGGTGCAGCCGCTATTAAGGGTTCGTTTGTTCAACGATTAAAGTCCTACGTGATCTGAGTTCAGACCGGAGTAATCCAGGTCAGTTTCTATCTATGACGTGACCTTTTCTAGTACGAAAGGACCGAAAAGGCAGGGCCAATGCTCTCGGTAAGCCCGACCCCCAACTGATGAAGGCAACTAAATTAGACAAGGGGGCACACCCTTGCGACCCGAGATAATGGCGCGCTAAAGTGGCAGAGCCCGGCAATTGCGGAAGGCCTAAGATCTTCTCCCCAGAGGTTCAAGTCCTCTCTTTAGCTATGCTTACAGCCCTTTTTTCTTACATCATCAACCCCCTCACCTACATCGTGCCCGTCCTGCTTGCCGTTGCCTTCTTTACGCTCGTAGAGCGAAAAGTTCTTGGCTACATGCAATTGCGAAAGGGCCCCGCTATTGTGGGCCCATACGGCCTGCTTCAACCTATTGCTGACGGGGTAAAGCTGTTTATTAAAGAGCCCATCCGACCCTCCACTTCATCTCCCTTTCTTTTTCTGGCCACCCCCATACTTGCTCTTACGCTTGCCCTAACACTCTGAGCCCCCATGCCTATTCCCTATCCAATTGCCGACTTCAACCTTGGCATTTTGTTTGTGCTGGCCTTGTCTAGCCTCGCAGTATATTCTATCTTGGGCTCGGGCTGGGCCTCTAACTCTAAATATGCGCTGATCGGGGCTCTTCGAGCCGTTGCCCAAACCATCTCTTACGAAGTCTCCCTTGGTTTGATTTTGCTTAGCATTATTATCTTTGCAGGGGGCTTCACCCTCCAAACCTTTAATGTCACCCAAGAAGCTGTTTGACTTGCAGCCCCGGCTTGGCCATTAGCTGCTATATGATATATCTCCACGCTTGCCGAAACCAACCGGGCGCCTTTTGATTTAACAGAGGGGGAATCTGAGCTCGTTTCGGGCTTCAACGTTGAATATGCGGGGGGACCCTTTGCCCTCTTCTTTCTTGCCGAGTACTCCAACATTCTTCTTATGAACACCCTTTCAACTATTTTATTTCTAGGTGCTTCCCACTTTCCTCTTGTTCCTGAGCTGACGGCCATTAATCTTATGGCGAAAGCATCTCTGCTTTCGATTATATTCTTGTGGGTGCGCGCTTCCTACCCCCGGTTCCGGTATGACCAGCTTATACACTTGGTGTGGAAGAACTTCTTGCCCCTCACCCTTGCTATGGTTATTTGGCATCTTGCTCTTCCCATTGCATTTGCTGGACTTCCCCCCCAGCTTTAGGGGAATTGTGCCTGAATGCTTAAGGACCACTTTGATAGGGTGAACCATGGGGGTTCAAGTCCCCCCGATTCCTTAGAAAGAAGGGGCTTGAACCCATCCTCAAGAGATCAAAACTCTTGGTGCTTCCACTACACCACTTCCTAGTAAGGTCAGCTAAAAAAGCTTTTGGGCCCATACCCCAAACATGTTGGTTAAAACCCTTCTTTTACTAATGAACCCCCTAGTCTTTGCCATCCTTTTGTCCAGCCTTGGCCTAGGGACAGCCCTTACTTTCGCCAGCTCTCACTGATTGTTAGCGTGGATAGGCCTTGAGATTAACACCCTGGCGATTCTCCCGCTAATGGCCCAGCACCATCACCCCCGGGCCATCGAAGCTACCACTAAATATTTTCTTACCCAGGCCACTGCGGCTGCCATAATTCTCTTTGCCAGCACTACTAATGCCTGGGTGTCGGGGGAGTGGGATATCCACCAGCTGAGTCACCCAGTCCCTGCTGCTATTGCACTTATGGCTCTTGCCCTTAAAATTGGTCTGGCCCCCGTACACTTTTGAATGCCCGAGGTAATTCAGGGTCTTAACCTCACCACTGGTCTTTTACTATCCACCTGGCAAAAGCTCGCCCCCTTCGCCCTTGTAGTGCAGGTTGCACCTTTTGTTCACCCCGCCATGCTTACCGCCTTGGGGGTCTTTTCGACTTTGGTGGGGGGCTGAGGGGGTTTGAACCAGGTCCAGCTGCGCAAAGTTCTTGCTTACTCGTCTATCGCCCACCTGGGTTGGATAGTTCTTGTGCTTCAATTTGCCCCTTCCCTCACCCTTCTTGCTTTGGCGGTCTACATTATTATGACTGCCTCCGCCTTCTTAACGTTCAGTGTCACCCATTCAACCAGCGTTTCTGTGTTGGCCACTGCCTGGGCCAAAGCTCCCGCGCTTGTGGCTTTAACCTCCTTGGTTTTGTTGTCCCTAGGCGGCCTTCCTCCTTTGACCGGGTTTATGCCCAAGTGACTCATCCTTCAGGAGCTGACTAAGCAGGGGGTCCCACTGGTTGCCACCCTAGCTGCCCTGACTGCCCTCCTGAGCCTGTATTTTTACCTACGACTTTGCTACGCCATGTCCCTCACCACTTCTCCCAATACTACACTGGCCACCGCCCCATGGCGTGTTTGTACTCTGCACCCCAGCCTCCCTCTATCTGCTGCTTCTGTAGCAGCCCTAGCGTTGCTGCCTGTAACCCCGGCCTTCGCTACCTTTTTCTCCCTCTAGGAGGGGCTTAGGATAGCTCAGACCAGAAGCCTTCAAAGCTTCAAGCGGGGGTGAAAGTCCCTCAGCCCCTGATAAGACTTACGGGACTTTATCCCATATCTTCTGAATGCAACCCAGACACTTTAATTAAGCTAAAGCCTTCCTAGATGAGAGGGCCTCGATCCCACAAACTTTTAGTTAACAGCTAAGCGCCCAAACCAGCGAGCATTCATCCACTCTTCCCGCCGCCGGGTGCGTCGCGGGGAAAAGCCCCGGCAGGCGGTAGCCTACTTCTTCAGGTTTGCAATCTGACGTGGTGACACCCCAGAGCTTGATAAGGGGAGGACTTAAACCTCCGTCTATGGGGCTACAATCCACCGCTTGGGCCTTCAGCCACCTTACCTGTGGCAATTACGCGCTGATTTTTCTCAACAAACCACAAAGACATTGGCACCCTTTATTTAGTATTTGGTGCTTGAGCCGGTATGGTTGGTACAGCTTTGAGCCTGTTAATTCGGGCAGAGCTAAGCCAGCCAGGCGCTCTTTTAGGTGACGACCAGATTTATAATGTAATCGTCACAGCACACGCCTTCGTAATAATTTTCTTTATAGTAATACCTATTATGATCGGAGGCTTTGGTAACTGGCTGATTCCACTTATGATTGGGGCCCCAGATATAGCATTTCCTCGTATGAACAACATAAGCTTTTGACTCCTCCCCCCCTCTTTTCTTCTTCTTCTAGCTTCCTCCGGCGTTGAAGCCGGAGCTGGCACAGGCTGGACTGTTTACCCCCCTTTAGCAGGTAATCTTGCCCATGCTGGAGCTTCCGTAGACCTAACCATCTTTTCCCTACACTTAGCAGGGATTTCTTCAATCTTAGGTGCAATTAACTTCATTACCACAATTATTAACATGAAGCCACCTGCTATCTCCCAATACCAAACCCCGTTATTTGTCTGGGCAGTCTTAATTACTGCCGTTCTTCTTCTCCTCTCTCTACCTGTTCTTGCTGCGGGGATTACCATGCTATTAACGGACCGGAACCTGAATACGACTTTCTTCGACCCTGCCGGGGGAGGAGACCCTATCCTGTACCAGCACTTGTTTTGGTTCTTTGGCCACCCCGAAGTCTATATTCTCATTCTTCCGGGATTCGGAATAATCTCTCATATTGTTGCCTACTACGCTGGAAAGAAAGAACCTTTTGGTTACATAGGAATGGTATGAGCCATGATAGCAATTGGGCTTCTAGGGTTTATCGTCTGGGCCCACCATATGTTCACTGTGGGGATAGATGTAGACACCCGAGCATACTTTACCTCGGCCACAATAATTATCGCGATCCCAACCGGTGTAAAAGTGTTTAGCTGGTTAGCAACCCTGCATGGCGGGTCTATTAAGTGAGAAACCCCTCTCTTATGAGCCCTTGGCTTTATTTTCTTATTCACTGTTGGAGGACTAACAGGTATTGTTTTGGCCAACTCCTCTCTTGATATTGTCCTTCACGATACTTACTATGTGGTAGCACACTTTCACTATGTATTATCTATGGGGGCCGTCTTTGCCATTTTGGCCGGGTTTGTTCACTGATTCCCACTATTCTCAGGGTACACGCTTCATAGCACTTGAACTAAAATCCACTTTGGGGTTATGTTTATTGGGGTAAATCTTACTTTTTTCCCACAGCATTTTCTAGGCTTAGCGGGAATACCTCGACGATATTCGGACTACCCGGATGCGTATACGTTGTGAAATACTGTTTCATCAATCGGCTCTTTGATCTCACTTGTTGCCGTAATTATATTCCTGTTTATTCTTTGAGAGGCATTTGCTGCAAAGCGAGAAGTTTTATCTGTAGAATTAACTGCAACCAATGTAGAGTGACTGCACGGCTGCCCTCCTCCCTACCACACCTTCGAGGAGCCTGCATTCGTCCAAGTTCAAGCTCACTAGCGAGAAAGGGAGGAATTGAACCCCCATGGGATGGTTTCAAGCCAACCGCATAACCACTCTGCCACTTTCTTATAAGACACTAGTAACAAGGACTATTACACTGCTTTGTCAAGGCAGAGTTGCGGGATAGAGCCCCGCGTGTCTTGAGCTTAAGCTATAATGGCACATCCCTCACAACTAGGATTCCAAGACGCGGCCTCACCAGTAATAGAAGAACTTCTTCATTTTCATGACCATGCACTCATGATTGTTTTTCTTATTAGCACTTTAGTTCTTTACATTATCGTAGCCATGGTTTCGACCAAGCTCACGAATAAATATATTCTAGACTCCCAAGAAATTGAAATTGTTTGGACCGTTTTACCTGCTGTGATTTTAATTCTGATTGCCTTGCCCTCCCTTCGAATTCTTTACTTAATGGACGAGATTAATGACCCCCACCTTACTATTAAAGCGATGGGACACCAATGATACTGAAGCTACGAGTATACTGACTACGAGGACCTTGGGTTCGACTCGTACATAATCCCCACCCAAGACCTTGCACCGGGACAATTTCGGCTCCTGGAGGCCGACCACCGTATAGTTATTCCTGTAGAATCCCCAATCCGTGTTCTTGTTTCCGCAGAGGATGTTCTTCACTCCTGGGCAGTCCCAGCCCTGGGGGTAAAAATAGACGCTGTCCCCGGCCGTCTAAACCAGACCGCTTTTATTGCCTCTCGCCCGGGCGTGTTTTACGGACAGTGTTCAGAGATTTGCGGAGCAAATCATAGCTTTATACCTATCGTGGTGGAGGCCGTTCCGTTAAAACACTTTGAGAACTGGTCCTCCTTAATGCTAGAAGACGCCTCACTTAGAAGCTTAACCGGGAAAAGCGTTAGCCTTTTAAGCTAAAGAGTGGTGGCCCCCGCCCACCCTTAGTGACATGCCTCAATTGAACCCTGCCCCTTGATTTGCCATTCTTACTTTCTCTTGATTAATCTTCTTAACAATTATTCCGCCCAAAGTTCTTGGCCACACTTTTCCTAACGAGCCCACAGCGCAGAGCACTGAGAAGGCTAAACCAGAATCCTGACCCTGACCATGACACTAAGCTTCTTCGATCAGTTTATAAGTCCTACTTTTTTAGGTGTCCCGCTTATAGCCTTGGCTTTAGTGCTACCATGGATGCTATTTCCTACCCCCTCTTCCCGTTGACTAAACAACCGGCTTCTTACCCTTCAAGGTTGGTTTATTAACCGCTTTACGCAGCAACTTCTTCTTCCTTTAAACTTGGGCGGACATAAATGAGCCCTGGTTCTTACATCCTTAATAGTTTTTCTTATTACCTTGAATATGCTAGGTCTTCTTCCATATACTTTCACCCCCACTACTCAGCTCTCATTGAATATGGGCCTTGCTGTACCCCTGTGGCTTGCGACTGTAGTTATTGGAATGCGGAATCAACCGACCGCAGCTTTGGGCCACCTGCTCCCGGAGGGAACCCCTGTCCCCCTGATCCCTGTGCTTATTGTCATCGAAACCATTAGCTTGTTGATTCGCCCACTAGCGTTGGGTGTTCGACTTACCGCAAACCTGACTGCCGGACATTTACTAATTCAACTTATTGCAACCGCTGCTTTCGTTCTCCTTCCGCTGATGCCAACGGTTGCACTGATCACCTCAGCAGTTCTGTTCCTCCTCACTTTGTTAGAAGTCGCCGTTGCTATGATTCAAGCTTATGTCTTTGTTCTTCTCCTAAGCCTGTATCTACAAGAGAACGTATAATGGCCCACCAAGCACACGCATACCACATAGTAGACCCCAGCCCCTGGCCACTAACAGGGGCAATCGCCGCCCTTCTATTAACTTCTGGCACCGCAATCTGATTCCATTTTCACTCAACAACCCTAATAACTCTTGGCACGATTCTCCTCCTTCTTACTATATACCAGTGATGGCGGGATATCATCCGGGAAGGTACTTTTCAGGGACACCATACGCCCCCCGTACAAAAGGGCCTTCGCTACGGAATGATCTTATTTATCACCTCTGAGGTCTTTTTTTTCTTGGGCTTTTTTTGAGCCTTCTACCACTCCAGCCTAGCCCCCACCCCTGAGTTGGGCGGCTGCTGGCCCCCCGCAGGCATTATCACCCTTGACCCCTTTGAAGTGCCGCTTTTGAATACCGCTGTTCTCCTAGCCTCCGGCGTTACAGTGACCTGGGCCCACCACAGCATTATAGAGGGCGAACGGAAGCAAGCTATTCAGTCTCTAGCACTTACTATTATTTTAGGCTTTTATTTTACTTTCTTGCAAGGACTTGAGTACTACGACGCCCCCTTCACTATTGCTGATGGCGTTTACGGCTCAACTTTCTTTGTTGCCACCGGATTCCACGGACTACACGTTATCATTGGGTCCACTTTCTTGGCTGTTTGTCTACTCCGACAGATTCAATACCACTTTACGTCTGAGCATCACTTTGGGTTTGAGGCGGCCGCCTGGTATTGGCACTTTGTTGACGTCGTCTGGTTATTCTTATATGTCTCAATTTATTGATGAGGCTCATAATCTTTCTAGTATTAAGTCAGTATAAGTGACTTCCAATCACGCGGTCTTGGTTAAAGCCCAAGGAAAGATAATGAACCTAATTGTGACGGTAATTGCTATTACGACCGCTCTTTCTGTGGTCCTCGCTTTGGTCTCTTTTTGGCTTCCGCAGGTTTCCCCTGACGCCGAAAAGCTTTCGCCTTACGAGTGCGGCTTTGACCCGTTGGGGTCCGCCCGTCTCCCATTCTCTATGCGGTTTTTTCTGGTTGCAATTTTATTTCTTCTTTTTGACTTGGAGATTGCCCTCCTCCTCCCGCTCCCCTGGGGCGACCAACTTGCCGCGCCCTCGGCCACATTTGCCTGGGCTGTTGCAGTGCTTACCTTACTTACCTTTGGACTTATTTACGAGTGGGTTCAGGGGGGCTTAGAATGAGCAGAATAGGCTGTTAGTCCAAGAGAAGACCCCTGATTTCGGCTCAGACAATTATGGTTTAAGTCCATAACCGCCTTATGACCCCAGTACACTTTGCCTTCACTTCAGCCTTTGTGCTAGGCCTAATAGGACTGGCCTTCCATCGCACACACCTTCTATCAGCCCTCTTATGCCTAGAGGGCATGATGCTTTCTCTTTTTATTGCCCTATCCCTCTGGCCCCTACAGCTTGACTCAACCGGCTATTCTTCGGCCCCAATGCTCCTCCTCGCGTTTTCGGCTTGTGAGGCCGCGGCCGGCCTGGCTCTTCTTGTTGCAACTGCCCGCACCCACGGCACTGACCACCTACAAAGCCTAAGCCTCTTGCAATGTTAAAGATTTTAGTCCCAACACTCATGTTGTTTCCAACTATTTGGCTGGCCCCCACTAAGTGATTATGACCCACCTCCATTGCCCAAAGCCTGGTTATTGCCCTGCTAAGCCTGTCTTGGTTTAAGCACTCTTCCGAGACCGGTTGATCAACAACCAACCTTTATATTGCCACAGACCCTCTCTCTACACCCCTGCTTATTCTTAGCTGCTGGCTTCTTCCTCTAATGATTCTCGCCAGTCAGGGCCACACTGCCACGGAACCCATTAATCGCCAACGGACCCTAATCTCCCTCTTAGCCTCCCTGCAGGTTTTCTTAATCCTCGCTTTCGGCGCCACCGAGGTTATTATATTTTACGTCATGTTTGAGGCCACCCTCCTCCCCACCCTCGTTATCATCACCCGGTGGGGAAACCAGACAGAGCGCTTGAACGCGGGTACTTACTTCCTGTTTTATACCCTGGCCGGCTCCCTACCGCTCTTGGTTGCCCTTCTTCTCTTGCAAGCAGACGCAGGTTCTTTGTCGATGTTAACCCTTCAATACTCTGCTCCTCTAACACTTCTGACCTGAGCTGACAAAATATGATGGGCAGCTTGTCTTGTTGCATTTTTAGTTAAGATACCCCTTTACGGGGTTCACCTCTGGCTTCCTAAGGCCCACGTTGAAGCCCCTATCGCCGGGTCAATGGTTCTTGCCGCCGTTCTTCTTAAGCTCGGAGGCTATGGCATGATACGGATGATGTTGGTTCTAGACCCTTTGACTAAAGACCTCGCATACCCCTTTATTGTGTTGGCATTGTGGGGGATCATTATAACGGGCTCAATTTGCCTTCGGCAGACTGACCTCAAGTCCCTGATTGCCTACTCATCGGTTAGTCATATGGGCCTTGTTGCAGGTGGCATTTTAATTCAGACCCCATGAGGCTTTACGGGCGCAATCATCTTAATGATCGCTCATGGTTTGGCCTCATCTGCTCTTTTCTGTTTGGCCAACACTAGCTATGAACGCACCCATAGCCGAACAATACTGCTCGCACGTGGAATACAAATGGTTCTTCCACTTATGGCCACCTGGTGATTTATTGCTAACTTAGCAAACCTTGCACTCCCCCCTCTTCCTAATCTTATGGGTGAACTGGTTATTATTACCTCTTTATTTAACTGGTCGGGGTGAACGATTGCGCTCACTGGGGCCGGAACCTTTATCACGGCTGCCTACTCGCTGTATCTATTTTTGGTCAGCCAACGGGGCTCTATTCCCCCACACATTATTGCCCTCTCACCCTCATACACTCGAGAACACCTCCTCTTAGCCCTGCACCTAATTCCTGTGGTGCTGCTGGTGACCAAGCCTGAGCTAATGTGGGGTTGATCTTTTTGTAGACATAGTTTAGCCAAAACATCAGATTGTGATTCTGAAAACAGGGGTTAGACCCCCCTTGTCCACCGAGAGAGGCCGGGTGCACTGGTGACTGCTAATCCTCCAGCTCCGTGGTTAAAGTCCGCGGCTCACTCGAGCATGTGAAGGATAACAGCTTATCCGTTGGTCTTAGGAACCAGAGACTCTTGGTGCAAATCCAAGCACATGCTATGCACCCAACTACCCTTGTCTTGAGCTCCAGTCTGCTGACAATTTTCGTCCTCCTTGTTTACCCACTGCTTAGTACCCTGACCCCGTCGCCCCGCCCCCTCCCGTGAGCTAAGACACATGTCAAGAATGCAGTCAAGATCTCTTTTTTTGTCAGCCTAATTCCCCTTTTCCTGTTCTTGGACGAGGGGGCTGAAACCATTGTCACTAGCTGACGCTGGATAAATATCCTTGCTTTTGACATTAATTTGAGCTTTAAATTTGACCATTATTCCCTAATTTTTACCCCAATCGCTTTGTATGTGACTTGATCCATCCTCGAGTTTGCGTCCTGATATATGCACTCAGACCCTTGTATAAACCGGTTCTTCAAGTACCTTTTACTCTTTCTTGTGGCTATAATTATCCTGGTGACAGCCAATAATATGTTTCAGTTGTTTATTGGCTGAGAAGGGGTCGGCATTATGTCGTTTCTTCTTATTGGTTGATGATATGGCCGAGCCGATGCTAACACCGCAGCGCTACAAGCGGTATTGTACAACCGCGTTGGGGACATTGGCCTAATTCTAAGCATGGCTTGGCTGGCATCCAACTACAACTCTTGGGAATTGCAGCAGATTTTTTCAGCCGCCCGTGGGGATGATTTAACCCTCCCCCTTCTTGGCTTGATTGTGGCCGCCACTGGCAAGTCTGCCCAGTTCGGCCTTCATCCCTGGCTCCCATCGGCTATGGAGGGCCCCACCCCGGTATCTGCCCTACTTCACTCGAGCACAATGGTGGTTGCGGGGATTTTTCTCCTTATTCGACTCAGCCCACTCATGGCAGAAAGCCCGATTGCGCTCACGACCTGCCTATGCTTAGGGGCACTCACCACTTTATTTACAGCCACTTGCGCCCTCACTCAAAATGACATTAAGAAGATTGTGGCTTTCTCTACCTCTAGCCAGCTAGGGCTGATGATAGTAACCATCGGACTCGGTCAACCCCAACTAGCGTTTCTACACATTTGCACACATGCCTTTTTTAAGGCCATGCTGTTCTTATGCTCCGGCTCTATTATTCATAGCCTCAATGATGAACAAGACATCCGGAAAATGGGGGGGATACACCGGCTGACGCCTTTTACCTCCACCGCCTTGACAATCGGGAGCTTGGCCCTCACTGGTACCCCCTTCTTAGCCGGATTTTTCTCTAAGGACGCCATTATTGAGGCGCTGAATACCTCTTACCTTAACGCCTGGGCCCTGGTCCTCACTTTAATAGCCACTTCTTTTACTGCGGTCTACAGTTTGCGTGTAATTTTTTTTGTCTCTATAGGACATCCCCGGTTCCCTTCTTTATCCCCCATCAATGAAAACAACCCCTCGGTGATCAACCCAATTAAGCGCCTTGCCTGGGGGAGCATTGTTGCCGGACTCATCTTAACTTCAAGCTTTCTCCCTTCGAAGACACCCACTATGACCATGGCACCTCTTCTGAAACTCAGCGCCCTTATCGTGTCTATCCTGGGCCTCGTTATTGCACTTGAGCTTGCCTCCCTCACTGGAAAACAGCTTAAACCCACACCATCTCTTAGCCCACACAACTTCTCAAACATGCTTGGGTATTTCCCAACGCTTATCCACCGCCTGGCCCCCCGGCTTAACCTTATCCTCGGACAAAGTGTTGCTTCTCAAGGGGTTGATCAGACCTGGTTTGAGAAGGTCGGACCTAAGGCAGCCATCTCAGCCAATCTCCCCCTTGTCTCAGGGGTAGCGGGAGTGCAGCGGGGCATAGTAAAAACATACTTGACTTTGTTCTTCTTATCCACCACCCTAGCCGTCTTCATGGCTTCTCTTAGACAGCTCGGAGACTCCCTCGGCTTAAGCCTCGTGTAACCTCCAAAACTACAAACAATGTGAGTAACAATACCCACGCACAAGCCACAAGCATCCCCCCACCGGAGGAGTATATGACCGCTACCCCACTAGTGTCCCCCCGGAAGATGGAGAAGTCCTTGGACTCGTCCACAACTGTCCATGAACCTTCGTACCAGCCACCCCAAAACACACCTGCAAGCCCTGCTGCCCCCACTAGATAAGCCCCCACATAACCGAGCACCGACCGCCCACCTCATGCCTCTGGGAAGGGCTCCGCTGCCAAAGCAGCGGAGTACGCGAAGACTACCAGCATCCCCCCAAGATAGATTAGGAATAGTACTAATGATAAGAATGAACCTCCGTGACCCGCCAGCACCCCACACCCTGCCCCGGCTGCCGCCACTAAGCCCAGCGCCGCGAAGTACGGGGCCGGGTTGGAAGCTACAGCAACCAGGCCCAGTACAACCCCTAGCAGAAATAAGCAAACAAGATAAGTCATAATTCCCACCAGGACTTTAACCAGGACCAGTGACTTGAAAAACCACCGTTGTTACTCAACTACAGGAACCTTTAATGGCCAATCTACGAAAAACCCACCCCCTACTAAAAATCGCCAACGGCGCACTTGTCGACCTACCGGCTCCCTCGAACATCTCAGTCTGATGAAACTTCGGATCTCTCCTTGGCCTTTGCTTGGCTAGTCAGATCCTTACAGGACTCTTTCTTGCTATACACTACACTTCTGATATCTCTACTGCATTCTCTTCAGTCACACACATCTGTCGAGATGTGAGCTACGGCTGGTTGATCCGAAACATGCACGCTAACGGAGCATCTTTCTTCTTCATCTGTATCTACATGCACATCGGACGAGGTTTGTACTACGGCTCCTATCTGTACAAGGAGACCTGGAACATTGGGGTAATCCTCCTCCTCCTTGTAATAATGACCGCTTTTGTTGGGTACGTTCTCCCCTGAGGACAAATGTCGTTCTGAGGTGCCACGGTTATTACCAACCTTCTCTCTGCTGTACCCTACGTGGGGAATGAACTCGTTCAGTGAATCTGAGGGGGGTTTTCTGTAGACAATGCAACTCTGACCCGATTTTTTGCTTTCCACTTCTTGTTCCCGTTTGTTATCGCCGGTGCAACTGTTTTACACCTGCTTTTTCTGCACGAAACCGGCTCCAACAACCCAGCGGGGTTGAATTCAGACGCCGACAAAATCTCTTTCCACCCCTACTTTTCTTACAAGGACCTCCTTGGCTTCGTTACTCTTCTCCTGGCCCTTACATCTCTCGCGCTATTCTCCCCAAACCTCCTTGGAGATTCAGAGAACTTTATCCCCGCCAACCCCCTGGTAACTCCCCCCCACATCCAGCCTGAGTGATATTTTTTGTTTGCTTATGCTATCCTGCGTTCTATTCCGAACAAGCTAGGAGGGGTTTTGGCCCTTCTGTTCTCGATCCTTGTACTAATGGTTGTACCCATTTTACACACGTCTAAACAGCGAGGCTTGACCTTTCGTCCTCTCACGCAATTCCTGTTCTGGGCCCTGGTCGCCGATGTACTTGTCTTGACTTGAATCGGAGGAATACCTGTTGAACATCCGTACATTATCATTGGGCAAGTAGCATCAGCTGTCTATTTTACCATCTTCCTCGTCCTCGTACCAACAGTGGGCTGAGCAGAGAACAAAGCCCTTGAATGAGCATGCCCTAGTAGCTTAGCATCAAAGCGCCGGTCTTGTAATCCGGAAATCAGGGGTTAAATTCCCCTCTAGTGCTCAGAGGGAAGAGATTTTAACTCTCACTCTTAACTCCCAAAGCTAAGGTTCTGAATTAAACTACCTTCTGCCCCCGGCCGCGCGACCGGAAAATTGCGCCATGTACCGTGTGGCACCAACTGGAAAAAGGTGCATATAGTGGTATATATAACATATGGGGTAGGGACATATATGTATAAACACCAATAACAGCATGTAAACATTCACGTCAAATACCTGCGAAGGAGAACACGAAACGAATGTGAAACTGCCAGCAAATAACCCAAAACAATCAATCGAAATTGTTTAATAAACAATATTTAATGGAATGCCTTCATATTCAGGTCCAACACATTAACGCACTCAAAAGATTAATGTAGTAAGAGATAACCAGCCGGTGATGCCTATTGGCTATCTGTCAATGATCGTCAGGTCCATAAATCGTGGGGGTAGCTATTAGTGAATTATTACTGGCATCTGGTTCCTTCTTCAGGGGCATCGCTCAAGATAATCCCACTACGCGTGGCGTGCACTATTGCGCATCTGGTTAATGGCGTAAACCATATTGCCCGTTACCCCCCATGCCGGGCGCTCACTTTTGCGCATCTGGTTCCTTTTTTTTCTCTCTTCATTCACTTGACAACTGCAAGTGTAAGGAGACTTTACCCAACAAGAAGGTGGAACTATCCCGTTGATAACTAGTACATATTGTTCGAGTTTTAAAGATATTAACTAAAGAACCACATAAGTGATATCAAGAGCATAAGACAATATTCTCAACCCCTGCTTTCCTGTTTACGATTTTCGGGATTTTCGGCTTTTGCGCGTTAAACCCCCCTACCCCCCTTCACCCCTGGGATCACTATCGTTTCCTGTCAAACCCCTAAACCAGGAGAAATCCCTGAAAGTGTTTCTAAAAAGTTAATTTGCATATTATTACATTATTAAAATATTATTTAAA